GTTAATGTAGCTTAACCTACAAAGCAAGGCACTGAAAATGCCTAGATGAGTCTACAATACTCCATAAACACACAGGTTTGGTCCCAGCCTTCCTATTAGTTGTTAGCAAAACTACACATGCAAGTATCAGCATCCCAGTGAGAATGCCCTATAAGTCATCATATCCCGACAAAAAGGAGCAGGCATCAAGCACACTCCAAGTAGCTCACAACGCCTTGCTCAACCACACCCCCACGGGTAAACAGCAGTGATAAAAATTAAGCAATAAACGAAAGTTCGACTAAGTTATGCTAACCAAGGGTTGGTAAATTTCGTGCCAGCCACCGCGGTCATACGATTAACCCTAACTAATAGACCCACGGCGTAAAACGTGTTTAAGAACATTAAATAATTAAAGCCAAACTACAACTACGCTGTAAAAAGCCCTAGTCACTGTAAGCCCCACTACGAAAGTAGCTTTAAATCCTCTGAATACACGACAGCTAAGACCCAAACTGGGATTAGATACCCCACTATACTTAGCCATAAACCCAAAGAATTAACACAACAAGATTCTTCGCCAGAGTACTACTAGCCAAAGCTTAAAACTCAAAGGACTTGGCGGTGCTTCACATCCTTCTAGAGGAGCCTGTTCTATAATCGATAAACCCCGATAAACCTCACCAACTCTTGCTAACTCAGCCTATATACCGCCATCTTCAGCAAACCCTAAAAAGGAACCACAGTAAGCCCAACCATAATACATAAAAACGTTAGGTCAAGGTGTAGCCTATGAGTTGGAAAGAAATGGGCTACATTTCCTACAACTAGGTCATTTACAATCTTTTACACGAAAGCTCCCGTGAAATCAGGATCTAAAGGTGGATTTAGCAGTAAGCTAAGAATAGAGTGCTTAGCTGAATTAGGCCATGAAGCACGCACACACCGCCCGTCACCCTCCTCAAATAATCTAATGTTAACCCCTAAACCTATTAACTCAAACCACATACTACTAGAGGAGACAAGTCGTAACAAGGTAAGCGTACTGGAAAGTGCGCTTGGATAACCCAAAGTATAGCTTAACCTAAAGCATCTAGCTTACACCTAGAAGATATCATTTACAATGACTACTTTGAGCCGTACCTAGCCCCAAACCTAACAAAACACAACCATCAAAACCAACTAAAACAAAACATTTATTATATTACTAAAGTATAGGAGATAGAAATTCTAATAGGGCGCTATAGAGAAAGTACCGCAAGGGAATGATGAAAGAAAATACCAAAGCAATAAATAGCAAAGTTTACCCCTTGTACCTTTTGCATAATGATTTAACTAGAACAACCTAGCAAAGAGACCTTAAGTTAGCAACCCCGAAACCAGACGAGCTATTTATGAGCAGCCTTACAGAGCAAATTCATCTATGTAGCAAAATAGTGAAAAGACTTATAAATAGAGGTGACAAGCCTACCGAGCCTGGTGATAGCTGGTTGTCCAGAAAAGAACTTCAGTTCAACTTTAAGCCTACCTAACAAACTTCCAATTCAACTGTAGACTTAAAATATAGTCTGAAAGGGAACAGCCCTTCAGACACAGACTACAACCTCACCTAGAGAGTAAGTACAAATACTAAACCATAGTTGGCCTAAAAGCAGCCACCAATAAAGAAAGCGTTCAAGCTCAACAACCCTAACTATCTTAATTCCAAAAAAACTACCAACTCCTAGAATTAAAACTGGACTACTCTATAACCATATAGAGAAAATACTGTTAATATGAGTAACAAGAATCTAATTCTCCACGCATAAGTGTATATCAAAACGAATACCCATTGATAGTTAACGTACACAAAGCTAAGCCAAACAACAAGCCCTTTACCCACCCAACGTTAACCCAACACAGGAATGCCTACTTAAAGGAAAGATCAAAAAGAGTAAAAGGAACTCGGCAAACACGAATCCCGCCTGTTTACCAAAAACATCACCTCTAGCATCACAAGTATTAGAGGCCCTGCCTGCCCAGTGACATACGTTCAACGGCCGCGGTATCCTGACCGTGCAAAGGTAGCATAATCACTTGTTCTCTAAATAAGGACTTGTATGAACGGCCACACGAGGATTCTACTGTCTCTTACTCCCGATCAGTGAAATTGACCTTCCCGTGAAGAGGCGGGAATATTAAAATAAGACGAGAAGACCCTATGGAGCTTTAATTAATTAACCTAAGAGCAACACATTAATAACCAAAAGGAATAAACTAACCTCAAATAGGTTAACAATTTAGGTTGGGGTGACCTCGGAGCACAAAACACCCTCCGAGTAAATTACAAGCCCAGACCCACAAGTCAAAGCACACTACACATATTGATCCAAAACTTTTGATCAACGAAACAAGTTACCCTAGGGATAACAGCGCAATCCTATTTAAGAGTCCATATCGACAATAGGGTTTACGACCTCGATGTTGGATCAGGACATCCTAATGGTGCAGCAGCTATTAAAGGTTCGTTTGTTCAACGATTAAAGTCCTACGTGATCTGAGTTCAGACCGGAGTAATCCAGGTCGGTTTCTATCTATTCTACGCCCCTCCCAGTACGAAAGGACAAGAGAGACAAGGCCCCCTTAACACAAGCGCCTTCCAGCCTAACAGATAACCTGACATCAATCTGATATGCTGTAAACACATAACCCCTAGACAAGGGCTAAGTTAAAGTGGCAGAGACCGGTAATTGCATAAAACTTAAACCTTTAATACCAGAGGTTCAAATCCTCTCTTTAACACAATGTACCTAATCAACCTACTCTCCACAATCGTCCCAGTACTTCTAGCTGTAGCATTCCTAACCCTAGTAGAACGAAAAATTCTAGGATACATACAACTACGCAAAGGACCAAACGTCGTCGGACCCTTTGGTCTACTCCAACCAATTGCGGATGCTATCAAACTATTCACTAAAGAACCATCACGCCCACTAACATCATCCGTCTCCATATTCATTATCGCCCCTATTCTAGCCCTAGCACTAGCCCTAACTATATGATCTCCCCTACCAATACCATATCCCCTAACTAACATAAACCTAGGTGTACTATTTATACTTGCCATATCCAGCCTAGCAGTATACGCAATCCTATGATCTGGATGAGCCTCAAACTCAAAATATGCCCTAATTGGGGCCCTACGAGCCGTAGCCCAAACAATCTCATACGAAGTAACATTAGCAATTATCCTCTTATCCGTATTACTAATAAATGGCTCTTACTCTTTAACCACCCTCATCACCACTCAAGAATATATCTGACTCATCCTACCTTCATGACCCCTAGCAATAATATGATTTATCTCCACCCTAGCAGAAACTAATCGAGCCCCATTCGACCTAACAGAAGGAGAATCAGAACTAGTATCTGGATTCAACGTTGAATACGCAGGAGGACCGTTCGCCCTATTCTTCCTAGCAGAATACGCCAACATCATCATAATAAATGCCCTAACAACAATCCTATTTCTAGGAGCCTACAATAACCCAACCACCCCAGAACTATATACCATCAACCTCACAACCAAAACCCTCCTACTCACAATACTATTCCTATGAATCCGAGCATCATATCCACGCTTCCGATACGATCAACTAATACACCTGTTATGAAAAAATTTTCTCCCTCTAACACTTGCACTATGTATATGATATACTACTATACCAATCATAATAGCTAGCATCCCACCCCAAACATAAGAAATATGTCTGATAAAAGAGTTACTTTGATAGAGTAAAACATAGAGGCTAAAATCCTCTTATTTCTAGGATTATAGGACTCGAACCTAACCTTAAGAATTCAAAAATCTTCGTGCTACCACATTACACTAAACCCTAAGTAAGGTCAGCTAATTAAGCTATCGGGCCCATACCCCGAAAATGTTGGTTCATATCCTTCCCGTACTAATAAACCCAATTATCTTCTCTACAATCATATCAACCATCATCCTAGGAACAACCATTACAATCACCAGCTCTCACTGACTGACTGTATGAATAGGATTTGAAATAAACATACTAGCCATTATCCCTATTCTAATAAAAACCCACCATCCCCGATCCACAGAAGCAGCAACCAAATACTTTTTCACCCAAGCTACAGCCTCAATACTCCTACTTCTCGCCACCACTATCAACTTACTATACACCGGACAATGAACCGTAACAAACATAATTAATCCCATAGCCTCAACCATTCTAACCCTAGCCTTAACCATAAAACTTGGACTATCTCCATTCCACTTCTGAGTACCAGAAGTCACACAAGGCATTCCCCTATCATCAGGCCTAATCCTACTAACCTGACAAAAACTGGCCCCACTATGCATCCTATACATTATTTCCCCAAACATCAATCCAGATCTACTCCTAACAATATCCATTATATCAGTAATAATCGGAGGATGAGGAGGTCTCAATCAAACACAACTCCGAAAAATCATAGCCTACTCATCCATCGCCCACATGGGATGAATAACCACAATCCTAATCTACAACCCAACCCTCACTCTACTCAACCTCACACTATACATTGTAATAACCCTAACAATATTTACACTTCTAATCACTACCTCAGCCACCACAACACTAACATTATCCCATACATGAAACAAAACACCTTTAATTGCCACTATCATAATAACCATTCTACTATCTCTAGGAGGACTTCCACCCCTTACAGGCTTTATACCAAAATGAATAATCCTCCAAGAACTAACAAAAAACAACAGCATCATCCTGCCTACACTCATAGCCATCACAGCCCTACTCAACCTATACTTTTATATACGCCTAACATACACAACATCACTAACAATATTTCCCACAACAAACACTACCAAAATCAAATGACACTTCAAGACCACAAAACGAATAACCTATTTATCCCCACTAATCATCACATCAACAATAGCCCTCCCACTAACCCCTATCCTAATAATTCTACACTAGGAGTTTAGGTTAACCCAGACCAAGAGCCTTCAAAGCTCTAAGTAAATATCAACTATTTAACTCCTGAACCACTAAGGGCTGCAAGACTCCATCTTACATCTGCTGAATGCAAATCAACCACTTTACTTAAGCTAAACCCTCACTAGATTGATGGGCTTTTAACCCACGAAACTTTAGTTAACAGCTAAACACCCTAAACAACTGGCTTCAATCTACTTCTCCCGCCGTTAGAAAAAAAAGGCGGGAGAAGCCCCGGCAGGATTGAAGCTGCTCCTTTGAATTTGCAATCCAACATGCTATTACACCACAGAGCCTGGCAATAAGAGGAATCTAACCCCTGTCCTTAGATTTACAGTCTAATGCCTATCTCGGCCATATTACCCATGTTCATCTCCCGTTGACTATACTCAACAAACCACAAAGACATTGGTACACTATACCTACTATTCGGTGCCTGAGCTGGCATAGTAGGCACAGCACTAAGCCTCCTTATCCGCGCTGAACTAGGCCAACCAGGAGCACTACTAGGTGACGACCAAATCTATAATGTCATCGTTACAGCCCACGCTTTCGTAATAATCTTCTTTATAGTAATACCTATCATAATCGGAGGGTTCGGCAACTGACTGGTGCCCCTAATAATTGGTGCCCCAGACATAGCATTTCCCCGAATAAATAATATAAGTTTCTGACTCCTACCTCCTTCTTTTCTACTTTTACTAGCATCCTCCACAGTCGAAGCCGGAGTCGGTACAGGCTGAACAGTCTACCCCCCACTAGCAGGAAACCTTGCCCATGCTGGAGCCTCTGTTGATCTGGCAATCTTTTCTCTTCACCTAGCGGGAGTCTCCTCTATCTTAGGAGCTATCAATTTTATTACAACAATTATCAATATAAAACCTCCCGCCCTATCTCAATATCAAACACCCTTATTCGTATGATCTGTTCTAATTACAGCTATTCTTTTACTGTTATCACTTCCCGTCTTAGCAGCAGGTATTACCATACTATTAACAGACCGAAATCTAAATACCACATTCTTTGACCCTGCTGGAGGAGGAGATCCTATTCTATATCAACACTTATTCTGATTTTTTGGTCATCCTGAAGTGTATATCCTCATTCTACCCGGGTTTGGAATTATTTCACATGTAGTTACCTATTACTCAGGTAAAAAAGAACCATTTGGATACATAGGAATAGTATGGGCTATAATATCAATCGGGTTCTTAGGCTTTATCGTGTGAGCTCACCATATATTTACAGTAGGAATAGACGTAGACACACGAGCATACTTTACATCTGCCACTATAATTATTGCAATTCCTACAGGAGTAAAAGTATTTAGCTGACTAGCCACTCTACATGGAGGAAATATCAAATGGTCCCCCGCTATACTCTGAGCACTTGGCTTTATTTTTCTATTTACTGTAGGAGGCTTAACAGGTATCGTACTAGCTAACTCATCATTAGACATTGTCCTACACGACACATATTATGTTGTTGCCCATTTTCACTACGTCCTATCTATAGGTGCCGTATTCGCAATTATAGGAGGATTCGTACATTGATTCCCTTTACTTACAGGCTATACACTAAACCCAACATGAGCAAAAATTCACTTCCTAGTTATATTTGTAGGAGTTAACATAACCTTTTTCCCACAACATTTTTTAGGCCTTTCAGGAATACCTCGACGATATTCTGACTACCCAGATGCATACACCACTTGAAACGCTGTGTCTTCTATAGGCTCTTTCATTTCACTCACAGCAGTCATACTGATAGTATTTATAGTCTGAGAAGCATTTGCATCTAAACGAGAAGTCTCAATTGCAGAACTAACTATTACAAACCTTGAATGACTTCACGGATGTCCTCCTCCCTATCACACATTTGAAGAACCCACATATGTTAACCCTAAGTAATCAAGAAAGGAAGGAATCGAACCTCCCCAAATTGGTTTCAAGCCAACATCATAACCACTATGTCTTTCTTGACAAGCGAGATATTAGTAAAATTTACATAACTTTGTCAAAGTTAAATTACAGGTGAAACTCTTGTATATCTCTATGCCATATCCATTCCAACTAGGATTTCAAGACGCAACTTCTCCTATTATAGAAGAACTACTACATTTCCATGACCATACCCTAATAATCGTGTTCATAATTAGCTCTCTAGTATTATACCTTATTTCATCTATATTAACTACCCGTCTCACACATACGAGCACAATAGACGCTCAAGAAGTAGAAACCATCTGAACAATTCTACCAGCCATTATCCTTATCACAATTGCCCTTCCATCCCTACGAATCCTTTACATAATAGATGAAATTAATAACCCATCAATAACAATTAAAGCTATAGGCCACCAATGATACTGAAGCTATGAGTACACCGATTACTCAGACCTATGCTTCGACTCCTACATAATTCCAACCACAGACTTAAAACCAGGTAACCTCCGTCTACTTGAAGTAGATAATCGAATAGTCGCTCCCATAGAAATAACAATCCGCATGCTAATCTCCTCAGAAGATGTATTACACTCATGAGCCATCCCATCTTTAGGTCTAAAAACAGACGCTATTCCAGGCCGACTCAACCAAACGACTCTCCTATCTACACGACCTGGATTATACTATGGTCAATGCTCCGAAATCTGCGGATCCAACCATAGCTTCATACCCATTGTCCTCGAGACAGTACCCCTAAACCACTTCGAAAAATGATCTACATCTATACTGTAATATCATTAAGAAGCTAATCAGCGTTAACCTTTTAAGTTAAAGACGGGGGAACAACTCTCCCCTTAATGACATGCCCCAACTAGATACATCAACATGATTTATCACAATTACCTCCACCCTTCTAACCCTATTCATCATTATACAACTAAAAATTTCCAGCCATTACTTCCACTCAAACCCAGAACCAAAAACAACCAAAACTATCAAGTCTTCAACACCCTGAGAAACTAAATGAACGAAAATTTATTCTCCTCTTTCGTTACCCCAACTATAATAGGACTACCTATTGTCGTATTAATTATTATATTTCCCACCATACTATTTCCGTCTACCAACCGACTTATTAATAACCGACTAGTTGCCATCCAACAATGACTTATTTACTTAACATCAAAACAAATACTCTCCATTCACAACCAAAAAGGTCAAACATGAGCCTTAATATTAATATCTCTAATCCTATTCATTGGTTCTACAAACCTACTAGGCCTATTACCCCACTCATTTACCCCAACAACACAACTATCAATAAACCTAGGCATAGCCATCCCCCTATGAGCAGGCACCGTAATTCTAGGTTTCCGCCACAAAACCAAGGCCTCTTTAGCACACTTTCTACCACAAGGTACTCCACTACCCCTGATCCCTATACTAATTATCATCGAAACGATCAGTCTATTTATTCAACCAATAGCCCTAGCCGTACGACTAACTGCTAACATTACAGCTGGTCACCTATTAATTCATCTTATTGGAGGAGCAACACTTGCCCTAACTAATATCAACACAACTACTGCCCTAATTACATTTACAATTCTAATATTATTGACTATTCTAGAATTCGCCGTAGCTCTAATTCAAGCATACGTCTTCACTCTACTAGTCAGCCTATACTTACACGACAACACTTAATGACCCACCAAACACATGCATATCACATAGTTAACCCTAGCCCCTGACCATTAACAGGAGCTTTATCCGCTCTTCTATTAACATCAGGCCTAGTAATATGATTCCACTTTAACTCTATAACCCTACTAATTCTAGGTCTACTTACTAACACACTAACAATGTACCAATGATGACGAGATATTATCCGAGAAAGCACTTTTCAAGGACATCACACACCAGTAGTACAAAAAGGACTACGTTACGGAATAATCTTATTTATTATCTCAGAAGTATTCTTTTTTTCAGGTTTCTTCTGAGCCTTTTACCATTCAAGCCTAGCCCCTACTCCAGAGCTGGGAGGATACTGACCTCCTGCAGGAATCACCCCTCTAAACCCACTAGACGTCCCTCTTCTAAATACATCCGTACTTCTAGCCTCAGGAGTATCTATCACCTGAGCCCACCATAGCCTGATAGAAGGAAATCGTAAACACATAATCCAAGCCCTATCCATCACAATTGCTCTAGGCCTTTATTTCACCCTACTACAAGCATCAGAATATTACGAAGCCCCATTTACAATCTCCGACGGAGTATATGGATCTACATTTTTCATGGCCACAGGATTTCACGGCCTCCATGTAATCATTGGATCGACCTTTCTCATCGTATGCCTCTTACGACAACTAAAATTCCATTTCACATCAAGCCACCATTTCGGATTTGAAGCAGCTGCCTGATACTGACATTTTGTAGATGTCGTATGACTGTTCCTCTATGTATCCATCTATTGATGAGGCTCCTACTCTTTTAGTATCAACTAGTACAATTGACTTCCAATCAATTAGTTCCGGCACAACCCGGAAAAGAGTAATAAACATAATCGTTACCCTACTAACAAACACAATACTAGCCTCCCTCCTTGTAATTATTGCATTCTGACTACCCCAAACTAATATATATGCAGAAAAAGCAAGCCCTTATGAATGCGGCTTTGACCCATTAGGCTCAGCTCGCCTTCCATTCTCAATAAAATTTTTTCTAGTAGCCATTACATTCCTACTTTTTGACCTAGAAATCGCACTCCTCCTACCATTACCATGAGCCACACAAACTGAAAACCTAAAAACCATACTTCCTATAGCCCTAATCCTAATCTCTCTACTAGCTATCAGCCTAGCCTACGAATGAACACAAGAAGGACTAGAATGATCGGAATAACGATAATTAGTTTAAACAAAATAAGTGATTTCGACTCACTAGATTATGATAAAACTCATAATTATCCAATGTCAATTATCTATATGAACATGTTCCTAGCATTCATAATCTCCCTAATAGGCCTATTAATATATCGACACCACATAATATCATCCCTTCTATGCCTAGAAGGCATAATACTCTCACTATTTGTAATAATAACAATTACTATTCTAAATTCCCACCTAACTTTACCGAACATACTACCCATTATCCTCCTAGTATTTGCAGCATGTGAAGCAGCATTAGGCCTCTCACTCCTAGTTATAGTATCAACTACCTATGGAACAGACTACGTTCAAAACCTTAACCTTCTCCAATGCTAAAAATTATTATTCCTACAACCATATTAATTCCACTCACCTGACTCTCCAAACCCAAAATAATCTGAATCAACACCACAATACACAGCTTAATAGCCAGCATACTATGACTTCCACTCATTAACCAACTCACAGACAATAGCCTCAATCTATCCACTATATATTTCTCCGATGCCCTATCTACCCCTTTGCTTATATTAACAATATGACTTTTACCTCTAATAATCATTGCTAGTCAATTCCACCTATCCAACGAAACTACCACTCGAAAAAAACTGTATCTTACCATATTAATTATACTACAAGTACTACTTATTATAACATTCACCGCCACAGAACTTATTATATTTTACATTTTATTTGAAGCCACCCTACTACCAACACTAATTATCATCACACGGTGAGGAAACCAAACCGAACGCCTCAACGCAGGTCTCTACTTCCTATTCTATACCCTAGTAGGATCTTTACCACTACTCATTGCGCTAGTCCACATACAAAACATCACAGGATCACTAAATTTCCTACTAATACAATACTTATTAAACCCCTTATTCACTTCATGAAACAACTCCCTACTATGGTTAGCATGCATAACGGCCTTCATAGTAAAAATACCACTATATGGCCTCCACCTATGACTACCAAAAGCCCACGTAGAAGCACCAATCGCAGGATCAATAGTACTCGCAGCAATTTTACTCAAGCTAGGAGGATACGGTATACTACGCATCACAATCCTACTAAATCCACTCACCGAATATATAGCCTACCCATTCATAATATTATCCATATGAGGAATAATCATAACCAGCTCTATCTGCCTACGCCAAACAGACCTAAAATCCCTCATCGCTTACTCCTCAGTAAGCCATATAGCCCTAGTCATCGCAGCCGTCCTCATCCAAACTCCCTGAAGCTTCATAGGAGCAACAGCGCTAATAATCGCACACGGCCTAACCTCCTCAATACTTTTCTGCCTAGCCAACTCAAACTATGAACGAATCCACAGCCGAACAATAATTCTAGCCCGAGGCTTACAAATTATTCTACCCCTAGCAGCTACCTGATGACTACTAGCAAGTCTCACTAACCTAGCCCTACCCCCAACAATCAACTTAATTGGAGAACTATTTGTAGTTATATCAATATTCTCTTGGTCCAACCTATCCCTAATCCTTCTAGGACTTAACATTACCATTACAGCCCTATACTCCCTGTATATACTAATTACAACCCAACGAGGTAACTACACCCCTCATATCAATAACATCCCACCCTCCTACACACGAGAAAATACCCTTATAACTATACATATTCTACCTCTCTTACTACTATCTATTAACCCCAAAATCATTTTAGGAATACCATACTGTAAGTATAGTTTAACAAAAACATTAGATTGTGAATCTAACAACAGAAAATTAAACTTTCTTACTTACCGGAAAAGTCACGCAAGAACTGCTAACTCTATGCCCCCGTGTCTAACAACACGGCTTCTCCACACTTTTAAAGGATAGAAGTTATCCATTGGTCTTAGGAACCAAAAAATTGGTGCAACTCCAAATAAAAGTAATAAATCTATTCTCCTCTATTACAACTACATCTCTAATTATCTTAATTATCCCCATTCTAATAACAATATTAAATACCCAAAACTATTCTAACTATCCACATTACGTTAAAACCACAGTCTCCTACTCTTTCTTCCTAAGCATAATTCCCACAACAATATTCATTTACTCCGGCCAAGAAATAATAATCTCAAACTGACACTGAATTACCCTTCATACCCTAAAACTATCTCTAAGCTTTAAAATAGACTTCTTCTCCATATTATTTATACCAGTTGCACTATTCGTAACATGATCCATCCTAGAATTTTCAATATGATATATACATTCAGACCCAAACATCAACCAATTCTTCAAATATCTACTGACATTCCTCACAACCATATTAATTTTAGTTACAGCTAACAACCTATTCCAACTATTCATCGGCTGAGAAGGAGTAGGAATCATATCATTCCTACTTATTGGGTGATGATACGGCCGAACAGACGCTAATACAGCAGCCCTACAAGCAATCCTCTACAATCGCATTGGAGACATTGGCTTCATCCTATCAATAGCATGATTTCTAATAAACTCCAATACATGAGAATTGCAACAAATCACCCTACTCAACCCACTTGCCCCTTCTCTACCACTAGCAGGCCTCCTTCTCGCCGCAGTAGGCAAATCAGCCCAATTTGGATTACACCCTTGACTTCCCTCTGCCATAGAAGGTCCAACCCCAGTATCCGCCCTACTTCACTCAAGCACAATAGTTGTAGCCGGTATCTTTCTACTAATCCGATTCCACCCTCTATTAGAAAATAATACTACAATCCAAACACTAACTCTATGTTTAGGAGCTATAACAACACTATTTACAGCAATATGCGCCCTAACCCAAAATGATATCAAAAAAATTATTGCTTTCTCCACCTCAAGCCAACTAGGACTAATAATAGTTACAATCGGAATTAACCAACCATACCTAGCATTCCTACACATCTGCACACACGCTTTCTTTAAAGCCATACTATTTATATGCTCGGGATCAATCATCCACAACCTCAACGATGAACAAGACATCCGTAAAATAGGAGGCCTACTCAAAACAATACCCTTCACTGCAACAGCTATAACAGTAGGAAGCCTAGCACTAACAGGCACCCCATTCCTAACAGGCTTCTACTCCAAAGACCTGATTATTGAAACAGCAAATATTTCCTATATCAACGCCTGAGCCCTCCTAATAACCCTAATTGCCACCACCCTCACAGCTGTATACAGCACCCGAATTATCTTCTTCGCACTGCTAGGACAACCCCGACTTCCTTCTCCAATTTCAATCAATGAAAACAACCCTCTCTTACTCAACTCCATCAAACGCCTCCTCATCGGAAGCATCTTCGCCGGATTCTTTATCTCAAAAAACATCCCACCAATAACTATCCCCCCAATAACTATACCCTCATACCTTAAATTTACAGCATTAACAGTAACCCTGACTGGATTTATCCTAGCTATAGAACTCAACCTGACCACACTAAACCTAAAATTTAAACCCTCCACCAATGTATTCAAATTTTCCAACTCCCTAGGCTATTTCCCAACTATCATACACCGCCTCCCACCAATAACAAACCTCATATTCAGCCAAAAATCCGCATCTCTCCTACTCGACCTCACCTGACTTGAAATCTTAATTCCTAAATCCATTTCTCTCACCCAACTAAAAGTCTCAAATATAGTATCAACCCAAAAAGGATTGATCAAACTATACTTCCTATCCTTCCTAATTACCCTATCACTAATCCCCATTCTACTCTAACCACCACGCGTCACCTCTATAATTACCATAACTGCAACAAGCAAGGACCACCCAGTAATCACCACCAACCACACTCCACAACTATATAAACTCCCAACACCAATCGCTTCCTTTCCAATAGAATCAATACCCTTTACATCACAAACAACTCAATCACCCAACCCACCAGACTCAAAAACTAACCCCAACTCTACATCCCCCAATACAACAAAAACCAACATCAACTCAACAACCACACCAACAACAAAAGCCCCCAACACCGTTTTATTAGAAATCCAAACCTCCGGATATTGCTCCATAGCCATAGCTGTAGTATACCCAAATACTACCAACATCCCCCCCAAATAAACTAAAAACACCATTAAACCTAAAAACGACCCACCAAAATTCATCACAATACCACACCCCACCCCACCACTCACAATCAAACCAAATCCACCATAAATAGGAGAAGGCTTTGAAGAAACCCCTACAAAACTTAACACAAAAATAATACTCAAAATAAATACAATATATCCAATCATCATTCTTACATGGCTACACCCATGACCAATGACATGAAAAATCACCGTTGTAATTCAACTATAAGAACAATAATGACCAACATTCGAAAAACTCACCCCCTTCTAAAAATTATCAACAATTCCCTTGTAGATTTACCCACCCCCTCCAACCTATCCTCATGATGAAATTTTGGGTCTCTCTTAGGAGTATGTTTAGCTGTACAAATCCTAACAGGATTATTCCTAGCCATACACTACACATCCGACACAGCCACAGCATTCAACTCTGTAACACATATCTGCCGAGACGTCAACTACGGTTGAATATTACGCTACACCCATGCCAACGGAGCATCCATATTTTTTATCTGCCTTTACATACACGTAGGCCGAGGACTCTACTACGGATCCTACATATTTTCAGAAACATGGAACGTAGGCATCCTTCTCCTATTTGCAGTTATAGCTACTGCATTTATAGGCTATGTACTACCATGAGGACAAATATCCTTCTGAGGAGCTACAGTTATTACTAATCTCCTCTCTGCTATTCCCTATATCGGAACAGATCTAGTCCAATGAATCTGAGGAGGCTTCTCCGTAGACAAAGCTACCCTCACCCGGTTCTTCGCTTTCCACTTCCTTCTACCCTTCCTAGTATCAGCCCTAGTAATAGTCCACCTCCTATTTCTACACGAAACTGGATCCAATAACCCCACAGGCATTCCATCAGACCCAGACCTAATCCCATTCCACCCCTATTACACCATCAAAGATATCCTAGGCATCGCAATCATACTAACCATTCTAACAACACTAGTCCTATTCTACCCAGACCTCCTAGGAGACCCAGACAACTATATACCAGCTAATCCCCTCAACACTCCTCCACATATTAAACCAGAATGATACTTTCTCTTTGCCTACGCAATCTTACGATCGATCCCAAACAAACTCGGAGGAGTCCTAGCCTTAATCCTATCCATCCTCATTCTAGCCATCATTCCAATACTCCACACATCCAAACAACGAAGCATGATATTCCGACCCCTCAGCCAATGCTTATTCTGACTACTCGTAGCAGTACTACTTACATTAACATGAATTGGGGGCCAACCAGTTGAGCACCCCTATATCATCATTGGCCAATCAGCATCAATCCTATACTTTCTAATTCTACTAGTACTTATACCCCTAGTCAGCACTATAGAAAACTACCTCCTAAAATGAAGGTCCATGTAGTATAATCAATATCTTGGTCTTGTAAACCAAAGAAGGGAATGAAACTCCCCATAGACTCAAGGAGAAGACACTATGTCCTACCTCCAACACCCAAAGCTGAAGTTCTACTTAAACTACTCCTTGCCTATGTTATTCGTGCATAAATTTTATTACCCCATCATTAAATAAATACATATATGTATAACAGTACATTAAATTATTTACCTCATGAATATTAAGCAAGTACATACAGTTAATGTACTAATACATAATTATTTAAAATCAGACATACATGATTAACCACATGAATATTTAATAATGACTATTTAATGATTAATCAACTATAGTACATACTATTTATTGATCGTGCATACACCATTATATTACGTTAATTCTCGCAGACATGACTATCCACAACCAAATTGTGTCCCTTGGTCTACCTACCTCCGTGAAACCAGCAACCCGCCCAATCAGTGTCCCTCTTCTTGTCCCAGGCCCATTTAACTTGGGGGTTTCTAACTTGGGTCGTAAACGGCATCTGGTTCTTGCTTCAGGGCCATATGACCTTAGAATCGCCCATCCGTTCCCCTTAAATAAGACATCACGATGGATTAATGTCTAATCAGCCCATGCCGCGGCATAACTGTTCTGTCATGCCTTTAGTAAGATTTTTTTTTGGGGTATGCTTGGACTCAGCTAAGGCCGTGGGAAGGCCGGGGTTCAGGAGCATTTTCGTCAAGCTGGACTTCTTAATGTACCTCCTCCACCCCCATAATGAGGGAGCAGGGCATGAAGTCAATGAAGCAAGGACATAAAGCCTGTTGAGTCGAGCATGGTTCTTGTCTCTCATGGTCGGTGAACTCAATGGTGTTATAGAGTTCATGATCTAAGGACATAATCTTACCTATATCCACCCGGGTGCACGTATATCCACACCCATGTGCGCACACCCACGTACGCACACACCCACACCCATGTGCGCACACCCACGTACGCACACACCCACACGCACGCATACACGCGCGGATAGCAAGTACTTGTTCTTTTAAGTCGACAAACCCCCCTACCCCCCGTTAAGCCTCTGTACAATGTATATCATAACCTTGCCAAACCCCAAAAACAAGGACAATACAAAGCACATAATAAGCTTAACCTATTAAAATAAGTAATCAACACTACTTATTTAAGTAAAATAATCTCCCATCAACCCGTACTAATCGAACGCTATCACTTTAAGGAATTTATTTTCCTTAGACAGACATATCCCTAGATCCGCTAATTCTCCTTTCTATTTTCTCTCCATATGACTATTAAATGAAAC